TATGCGTGTAATGCATGTTTTATATGAAGTTTTGTATTTTTGGTACAATGGTTTTCATTATTTATTATTCAACAAATATGTTCTGGTACAATTCATTTTGTGTAATGTGCCAGAATCTATTTTTTTTATAATAAAGTAAATATCTGGAAATAAAGCGGACATGAAAATCCGTTCATTTTTAGATTTACATTAATTTCTAATAGAAATATTATTGTGGTCAGTTGTTAATTTAATTATGCACATGTATATGTATGAGTATGTACGTGTATGTACGTATATATATAGGCATGTATGTGTATATATAGGTAACACCCCCCCCCCCCTCCAATCCGTCCGGGTATGAGACTATTTAGGGGAGTCTAATGGATATCGGTAGTATGGAACTAGGGAGAGAGATAGAATAATATGGAACGTAGGGCACCGGAGTATGTAAATATTTCCCAGGAGTTAAAGCTACAAAATAAGAAATTGAAGGTATTCGAGTATCATTCCTAGCTAAATCAAGAATTACATAATTTCTGATGAATAGAAATTATGGGCGTACAGCCCCATAGGTTTTCAAGGATTTCGTAGTCTATTTTTACTGTGTGAAAAGAGACAAGGGTAATTATATATCAAATATAAAGGTTTAATCATATAAAATATTTAATAGTATATTAATATACCGGTAACTCATCTGTCCGGGGAGCATAGGCGGGGGGGAAATATTGAAATAATGTACCAGGTTTTCTTTTTTAGGGTAAAAGTTTGATTCTAGCTTTGAAATTTGCTATTTAGGTGATTGAACATGTAAATATTTGTGTGTTTGGGTTTTGCTAAAAGTGTATTTTAGTATTTGCAGTTTTTAATATTAAAAATTAAGGGAACTTAGATTTAGTTAATTTAAATTAGCTTTGGCCAAAATTGTGCCAGCAGCCGCGGTTACACAATTGGAGCAAGTAAATTGGTTTTGGTTTGGCATTTAATTTAGTATTGGTTTTGAATTTTTATTTTTTTAGGTGAAATTATGAGATATTATTGAAAATGTGTTTTGATTTAAATGTTAAAGTTCATTTTGAGACTAGGATTAGATACCCTATTATTATGAATTGTTAATTATTAGACCTTGGTATTAATAGTTATGTTCTTGAAATTAAAAGAATTTGGCGGTAATTTAGTCCTTTCAGAGGAACCTGCCCTGTAATTGATGATCCACGATAAATTTTACTTTATTTTAGCTTGTATATCTCTGTCATTGAATGTTTTATTAGAATATTTTCTTGAAGTTTTATAGTAAAAAATGTCAGGTCAAGGTGCAGCTGTAATAAAGAAGAGGTGGGTTACATTAATATTATTTATGAAGATAAGTATGGAAATATTATTGAAATTGGATTTGAAAGTAATTTTTATTATAATATAATTTTGATTTAGGCTCTAAATTATGCACATATCGCCCGTCGCTCTCATTAATAATATGAGATAAGTCGTAACAAAGTAGGCTTACTGGAAAGTGAGCCTGGAACGAATACAAATCATTCCTTGTTAGAAGGGATTATTAGTTACAATAATAATTTAAGTTGTGCAATTCAATTTGATTTGATTAATTTGTCAGCAGATGATTAATGGATGTTTAATATATGATTGTTTTATTTTAATAAAAATAATTTATGTTTTAGTAGGTTTTATTGAAAAAATTATTAATATTGTTAGTGTATAGTACCGTGAGGGAAGTTTTAGTTATTGTGTTTTAAGTAATTATGATTTAATGTACCTTTTGTATCAGGGTTAATTAAATATTTAATATTGAGTATATATTTCCCGAAAGTGAAGGAGATATGATTATATGGAATATAACGTATTAAAGTTATTTTTAATGTAATTATAGTAATGAAATGTTATTCGTCTTTAAATATCTGGTTTTTTCAGAGTTGAATTTAATTCAGAATTTCTTTCGAGGGAAGTTATTTGTATTATTTTCTTGAGGAAGTTTAGTATCTTTGGGGATAAGCTTGAAGATAATTTTATAATTTTATTTAAGGTAAGGTTTCGTAGGCTTGAAATTAGCCGTCATTAATTCTGTTATAAGAGAGCCTTGTTGGTATTTTATTTTGTATTTTATTTAAATTTTTATGAAAATTATGGAGTTAATTATGTAATTTATGTAATAATGATTAAATTAGTATTTTTATAAATAAGTTATAGGAACTCGGCAATTCAAGTGTTCGCCTGTTTAACAAAAACATGTCCTTTTGTGTTTATTTAAGGTTTGACCTGCCCAATGAGGAGTTTAATGGCCGCGGTATTTTAACTGTGCTAAGGTAGCATAATCACTTGTCTTTTAATTGGAGGCTAGAATGAATGGTTGGACGAGGCACTTACTTTCTTTAGCTTATAGTATGAATTTAATTTTTTAGTTAAAAAGCTAAAATTTATTTAAGGGACGAGAAGACCCTATAGATCTTTATATTTGTTAAGATTAAATATTTTAGTTGTTAATTTAATTTGATTTTATTTTTTATTGAGTTGGGGCGACTTTAGAATTTCATTAACTTCTTTTTTAATATTCATGAATTAGTGTGTAAATGATCCAAAGTATTTTGATTATAAGTTTAAGTTACCTTAGGGATAACAGCGTAATTCTTTCGGAGAGTTCATATCGATGATGGAGTTTGCGACCTCGATGTTGGATTAAAATAAGTAATGGATGTAGCAGTTCATTTACTAGGTCTGTTCGACCTTTAAAGTTTTACATGATCTGAGTTCAGACCGGCGTAAGCCAGGTCAGTTTCTATCTTTAAAAAGATATTATGTTCTAGTACGAAAGGACCGAATATAAGGAATATTTTTTGTTTATTGAGTAAAAATTTACTATTTTGGCAGAAAAGTGCAGTAAGTTTAGAATTTATGAATGTAGAGGGTTCTACAAATAGTAATGTTCTTGATTTCTTATGTTTTAACTTTAATTTGTGTTTTAATTGCTGTTGCTTTTACCACTTTACTTGAACGTAAGGTTTTAGGTTATATTCAGTTACGGAAAGGTCCCAATAAAGTGGGTTTTATGGGGTTATTACAGCCTTTTTCTGATGGGATTAAGTTGTTTTTTAAGGAACAAACTTATCCTTATTATTCGAATTTTATTATTTATTATGTTTCTCCTGTTTTTATGCTTGTATTATCCTTTGTATTGTGGGTTCTATTTCCATTTTTTATGAATGTTTACAATTTTAGTTTAGGGGCTTTATTTTTTTTGTGTTGTACTGGAATAGGTGTTTATGGGGTTTTATTATCTGGTTGAAGATCTAATTCTAATTATGCTCTTTTAGGGGGGATTCGTTCGGTAGCTCAAACTATCTCTTATGAAGTAAGAATGGCATTGATCTTGATTTGTTTGTTAATTTTCATTTTTAGTTTTAATTTACTGGATTTTATAAAATATCAAGAGTATGTGTGGTTTGTAATTTTATCTTTTCCTTTATTTTTTTGTTGATTTTCTTCTTGTTTAGCAGAAACAAATCGCTCCCCTTTTGATTTCGCGGAAGGAGAATCAGAACTTGTTTCTGGATTTAATGTAGAATACAGAAGAGGCGGATTCGCTTTTATTTTCCTTTCTGAGTATATGAATATTATTTTTATAAGACTTTTGAGATGTTTAGTTTTTTTAGGGTGTAATCTTCATTCTTTAACTTTTTTTTTGAAATTAACTTTTTTAGTTTTCATATTTATTTGAGTTCGAGGGACTTTACCCCGTTATCGTTATGATAAATTGATGTATTTAACTTGGAAAATATTTTTACCCTTATCTTTAAATTATTTGTTATTTTTTGGAGGGGTTCTGTTGCTTGTCATTTAAGTTTAACATTAAATTAAGTGAAAAGTTAATAAAGGAGTTAAACCTTTCTCTTATATTTTCAAAATATATGCTTGCCTAAGCTATTTAACTTAATAATTTATTTTATCTCAGAATTTAAGTAAAATAGGATTTATAATGAAATATAAGAAGTATAGGACTGTGAGAAGCTGTCCAGTTAAAATAAAGGGTTCTTCCGCAGGCCGGGCACCGATTCAGGTAAGCAATATTATAGTGGATACTAAAATCCAGAATATTAATTGTCCTAAAGGGTAAAAACTTATTCCTTGAAATTTATTCTTGTTTGAAAAAGGTAAAATTGCGATAATTGCAATTGAAGCCACTATTGCAATAACTCCTCCTAGTTTATTAGGGATTGATCGGAGGATAGCATATGCGAATAGAAAGTACCATTCTGGCTGAATATGGACCGGAGTTACAAGGGGATTAGCTGGAATGAAGTTTTCAGGGTCCCCTAGAATTCGAGGTTCTCATAGATTTAGTATGATGAATATTATTATTGTGATTGCAATGCCCATTAGGTCTTTAATAGAGAAAAAAGGATGGAAGGGGATTTTATCAAAGTTTCTATTTAATCCTAAAGGATTTCTTGATCCCGTTTGATGTAAAAAAAGTAAATGAATTATGGTAAATGCAGCAATGATAAAAGGTAATAAGAAATGTAATGCAAAGAATCGGGTTAACGTAGCATTATCAACAGAAAATCCCCCTCAGAGCCATTTAACTAGCTCTCTTCCTAAATAAGGAACTGCTGACAGTAAATTTGTAATTACTGTAGCACCTCATAAAGACATTTGACCTCAAGGTAAAACATATCCCAAGAATGCGGTACCCATAACTAAAAATAATATAAGAATACCTACTATTCAGGTTATTATTAACTTGTACGACCCATAGTAAATACCGCGTCCGATGTGTAAATATAAACAGATGAAAAAGAGGGATGCGCCGTTTGCATGGAAATTTCGAAGCATTCATCCTCTGTTTACATCTCGACAGATATGAATTACTCTTCTGAAGGCAAGTTCAATGTTTCCTGTATAATGTATTGCAAGAAAAATTCCAGTAATAATTTGGATTATTAAGCATAGCCCCAACAGGGACCCGAAGTTTCATCATAAAGAGATTCTTGAAGGCGAGGGCAGGTCGATTAAAGATCCGTTAATGATTTTAATTAATGGGTGGGTTTTTCGTAAAGGTTTATTCATTAGTTTTTCGTCCGTAGTGGTCCTTCGTAGGTATTTACGATATATGAGATAGCGATTATAGTAAAGAATAGGTATCTAATTATTAGAATGGTAAGGGATATGTTATGGATATTGAATATTTTAATTAGACTTAGAATCTGTTCATTCTCCAAGGTAGCTTTCTTTCTTGTGGATCATATTTTGTTTGTTCTTAATTGATCCACAAGGAAGAAAGAAACTAATGCAGTAATTATTGTTATTGATGTTAGTATTATTATTGTGATTGATATATTAAATTTTTCATTTGAGGCAACTCTAGCTATATAAATGAATAGAACTAGGGCTCCTCTTAATATAGTAATTAATAGGATGTATGAAAATCAGAATGTATTTATTATTGTCCCTGAGATTAGAGCGATTAGTATTGTTTGGATAATTAATATTAATCCTATTCTGAGAGGGTGATTTATGAATATGAATATAATTCTAATCATTATTGATATGATTGTTAGAGGTATAATTTCAGTAAGTAGTTTATGTCAAAATATTAATTTTGGGGATTAAAGATGAGTGTAATTACTTTTTACTGAAGTTTTAAAGATTTTTCTATCTATGATTTACAAGATCATTATTTTTTTTAAACTATTAAAACTTATGTTAGATTATTATGGTCTTGTGGTATTTTTTATAATAGTTTCTGGTTTGGTAGTTTTTTGCTCTATGCGTAAGCATTTACTTTTGACTTTATTAAGTTTAGAGTTTTTGGTTCTTGTTATTTATGTTATATTTATGGGATTTCTGTTTTATTATGATTTATGTTATTATTTTATTCTGGTTTTTTTAACTTTTGCTGTTTGTGAGGGTGCCATGGGGTTATCTATTTTGGTTTGTGTAATTCGTAGTCATGGTAATGACAGAATTTCTAGCTTGTCTATTTTAGGATGATAAGATTGTTATTTTATTTGTTTTTTTTGATCCCTGTTTTTTGTTTGGGTTCTTGATGAATATCTTCTTTATTTTTAGTTTTCGGGGCCTTTTATTATATGAATAGTTTTTATTTTTTGGATTATTATAGTATGCTTAGTTATTCTTTGGGGGGCGATGTTCTTTCTATGTGTATGGTTTTTTTGAGATTTTGAATTATTTTTTTAATAATTATTGCTAGCTATCTTGTTTATTCTAACAGGAATTATTTTGTTGAGTTTTTGTTCATGAATCTGTTTCTTTTGTTTTTTTTAGTCATGTCTTTTATGACTATAAATTTGTTTATGTTTTATTTGTTTTTTGAGTCTTCTTTAATTCCTACTCTTTTTTTAATTTTTGGTTGGGGATATCAGCCTGAGCGTTTGAGAGCAGGGATGTATCTTTTGTTTTATACTTTATTTGCTTCTTTACCCATGTTGTTAAGTATTTTTTATTTAAGTGCGAGTACTTGTACTTTGAATTATTTTTTAATTGATTTTGATTGTAACATTTATGTTTATGTTTCGTTGATTTTGGCTTTTTTGGTAAAGATGCCTATGATTTTTGTTCACTTTTGGTTACCAAGGGCTCACGTGGAAGCTCCCATTGCAGGGTCAATAATTTTGGCGGGAGTTTTATTGAAGCTTGGGGGGTATGGCTTGATGCGTGTATTTAATTTTATTTATGAATTTGGTTATTCTTATAACTCTTTTATTATTGGTTTGAGCTTGTATGGTTCTTTTTTGGTAGGTGTATTATGTTTATGTCAAGTTGATATTAAGTCTTTAATTGCTTATTCTTCCGTTGCTCATATAGGTCTTGTTATTTGTGGTATTTTTTCTTGTAATGTTTGAGGTTTATGTGGGTCGTTAGTTTTAATGATTGGGCATGGTTTATGTTCTTCGGGTTTATTCTGTTTAGCTAATATTATTTATGAGCGGGTTCATAGTCGTAGATTTGTTGTTAATAAGGGTTTAATTGCTTTTATGCCTTCTTTATCTTTATTTTGATTTGTATTAAGTTCTAATAATATGGCTTCTCCTCCGTCTCTTAATTTGTTAGGGGAAGTAATATTGATTAATAGAGTTATAAGATGGAGAAGATATAGTTTTTTGTTCTTGGGTCTTTCTTCTTTTTTATCTTGCTGTTATAGTATTTATCTTTATTCTTATGTTCAACATGGTTTCTTTTTTGGAGGTATTATTAAGTTTAATTTAAATACTTTCCGTGAATATATTTTGATTATGTTTCATATTGTTCCCTTGAATTTTATTATTATAAAGTCAGATATTTTTGTTCTTTGGTTGTATCTAAGTAGTTTAATTGAGAATAATAATTTGTGGAGTTATAGGTGTATTTGTACTTTAGATCATTATATTTAACAGGATGTCTCTTTATTTGTTAGGAAGATTTTTTTTGTTAGTTTCTGGATTTTTTCTTTTTGTTTTAGGAATTAAGTTTTTGATTAATGATTATGTTTTATTTTTGGATTGGGAATTTTTAACTGTTAATAGAAGATGTTTAATAATAACTTTTCTTTTTGATTGGATATCTTTAATTTTTGTTGGTTGTGTTTTTATTATTTCTTCTATGGTAATCTATTATAGTGAAAGATATATGTCTTCTGATTTAGATAGGGTTCGTTTTTATTTTTTGGTTTTTTTATTTGTTATGTCTATAATGATAATAATTGTTAGACCTAATTTAATAAGAATTTTGATTGGCTGGGATGGCCTAGGTTTGGTGTCTTATTGTTTAGTAATTTACTTTCAGAATTTTAAGTCTTATTCTGCAGGAATGTTAACTATTTTGACTAACCGTATTGGGGATGTGGCGATTTTATTATCAATTGCTTGAATACTTAATTTCGGAAGATGGCATTATATTTTTTATGTAGGGCTTTGGAATTCCTGAAGAATTTATTTGATTTTATTAATTGTTTTGGCGGGGTTTACTAAAAGAGCTCAAATTCCTTTTTCTTCTTGATTGCCTGCGGCTATGGCTGCTCCAACTCCTGTTTCATCTTTAGTACATTCTTCGACTTTGGTGACGGCGGGGGTTTACCTTTTAATTCGGTTTTCTAATATGTTAGAGGGATTTGATTGTTCATTTCTTTTAATGTTAGCTATGTTGACTATATTTATGGCTGGCCTCGGTGCGAGATTTGAGTTTGATATAAAGAAAATTATTGCTTTATCTACTTTAAGTCAATTGGGTTTAATAATATCTATTATTTTTATTGGGTATCCTATTTTAGCCTTTTTTCATCTTTTAACTCACGCTTTTTTTAAGGCTTTGTTGTTTTTGTGTGCTGGTTTAATAATTCATTGTATGAGAGATTCCCAGGATATTCGTCATATAGGGGTAATGGTTAATCAATTACCTTTTACTTGTACTTGTTTTTGTGTATCTAATTTATCTCTTTGTGGGTTACCTTTTATGTCTGGGTTTTATTCTAAGGATATTATTTTAGAGATAATAAGAAGCTCATTTTATAATTTTTTTGTTTTTTTTATTTTTTTTGTGTCGGTGGGGTTAACTGTATGCTATAGAGTTCGCTTAATTTATTATTGTTTGTCTTATAATAATAATTGTTATAGTTGTCAGGGTTATTTTGAGGATGATTATATGATGAAGTCAATAATTTTATTGTCTTTATTGGCTATCTTTGGCGGTAGAATTTTAAGATGATTGCTTTTCAGGGTTCCCGATCTTGTATTATTTCCTTTTTTTTTAAAGATTTTGCCTTTATTGTTTGTATTTTTGGGCGGTTGATTGGGCTATGAGATTTCTTTTTTTGGTTTCTTTGATTATCTCTATTCTATGAAATTATATCTTTTGTCTTTTTTTAGAGGGTCCATATGGTTTATGCCTTCGTTTAGAACCTACTTTGTTTATAGTGATTTTTTATATTTGTCTAAGTCTTATATTGAAGTGATGGATGGGGGCTGGGGAGAGTATGTAGTTTCTAATTCTTCTTTACTTTGGATTTCTGGGTTTAGCCGTTTATATAATTTTTATCAGTTTAATAATGTAAAGATTTTTATGTTGGTGTTTTTCTTTATTTTTATAATTTTTATTATTTATCTGAGTAGCTTAAATTTAAAGCTTAACATTGAAGCTGTTAATATAAGAGTAATATCTTCTTAGATATTTAAGGGGGTTTGCCCATTTTTCCATTGAAAATGGAGGGTTTTAGTTAAACTACATAAATAAGAGAAAAACGGAGTTTAACCGCTTTAAAAGATAGTTAGCAGCTTCTTTTAGGACTTCATTCTCTTTTAATCGGATAGTGTTATCATTTTTTTCATTAACAATGAAAGGCCTCTGCTTTGGCTTCGATTAAAAAAGTAAGGAGAATAATTCTCTATTTTTAGGTCGAAACTAAAAGTAATTTTTACTTCACTACTTATTGTGAGGAAGACTAATATTAGTACTTTTTAATTGCAAATTAAATGTTATTCTTAACTACATCCCCAATCAATTTAATTTGCTCACTCTAGGACTCCATTGTTTCATTCATGGAATAGGCCTCTAAGAAGGATAATAATGAATGTTCTTACTGTTAGGAATCATATTTTAATAATTCTTCTTTTTATTACAATAATTATTGGAAGAATAATTACGATTTCAATGTCAAAGATTAAGAATAGGACTGCGATTAAGAAGAATTGAATAGAGAATGGTATTCGAGAAGATCTTTTTGGGTCGAATCCACATTCGAATGGGGATATTTTTTCTCGATCTAGAATTGACTTTTTGGCAATAACTGTGCATATTCTGATTAAGATTGTAGGGATTAAGGTGGCGAGGGTTACAGATGTCATTACTTTTAAGATTACCTTTTTTAAATATTAAACCTTTTAATTGGAAGTTAAATATACTTATTTATACTAAAAAGGTTAACTACCTCATCAGTAGATTGAAATGTATAGGAATAATCATACAACGTCTACGAAGTGTCAGTATCATGCTGCAGCCTCGAATCCGAAATGATGTTTTCTTCTAAAATGACATATTATATGTCGTATAAGGCATACTGCAAGGAATGTTGTTCCAATAATTACATGAATTCCGTGGAAGCCTGTGGCCATGAAAAAGCATGATCCGTAAACTGAATCTCTGATTGTGAATCTTGATTCATAATATTCATATGCTTGTAGAAGTGTAAAGTATAGGCCTAGAATTACTGTGATGAATAGGGATTGGGTTGCTTGGGTATGATTTCTTTCTATTAGGCTGTGATGGGCTCATGTTACTGTAATTCCTGAACAAAGTAGAATTATTGTATTTAGGAGGGGGATTTGTATAGGATTAAATGTTAAAATTCCTTTTGGAGGTCATATGTTTCCAATTTCTACTGTTGGGGAGAGTCTTCTGTGGAAGAATGCTCAAAAAAAGGATACAAAGAAGAATACTTCTGAAATGATAAATAGGATTATTCCTCATTTTAATCCATTTGTAACGGCTAATGTGTGTTTCCCTTGGTAGGTTCCCTCTCGTGTAATATCTCGTCACCATTGAATTATGGTTATAATAATAATGAATACTCCTAATAGGTATAGTGAAATATTGTTTTGATGGAATCATAAAATTATCCCTGATGTAATTGTTATTGCTCCGATGGATCCTGTTAGGGGTCATGGTCTGTAGTCGACTAGATGATAGGGGTGGTTTCTATGTGCTCTCATAGGCTACTTCTCTTGTGTACAAGGTTCTTAGAATTGAGAATACGTACGCTTGAATTAATGAGACTGCTGTTTCAAATAGTATTAGCATGATTTGGATAATTATAATTATTGGAATGATGATTTCGTTTATGTTTATAATGTTATTTCCAAGTAAGCATATTAGTAAATGGCCAGCGATTATGTTGGCAGTAAGTCGAACTGCCAGTGACCCTGGTCGGATAATATTTCTAATGGTTTCAATGCATACTATAAAGGGCATTAGGGCGGGAGGTCTCCCTTCTGGGATAAGGTGGGCGAATATGTGTTGTGTGTGGTTAATTCAGCCGAAGATTATTAATGATATTCATATTGGTAAGGCGAGGCTTATAGTGTAAACTAAGTGGCTAGAACTTGTAAAGATGTATGGTAATAGTCCTATTATGTTATTTGTTAAAATGAATATAAATAAGGAGATGAAAATAATTGTTATTCCTTGAGTATTTTTGCCTAGGAGTATTTTGAATTCTTGGTGTAATTTTATGTAAATTATTTTGATTAATGACGTGTACCGTGATGGAGTTATTCAAAATATTGATGGAATCAAAATGAATCCGATAAATGTTCTTATTCAATTTAATGAAGAGTTAGTTGTAGTTGCGGGATCGAATGTTGAGAATAGTCTAGTTATCATTTTCAGTTTAGGTAATTTTTTTTTCTATCCGATGATTTTGGTGATCTAGGGTTGAGGGATATTTGATAATATATAATATTTCATATTATAATGAATGATAAAATGAAGGTGGAGAATAGGAAGGTTCATCATATAGGGGATATTTGAGGTATCAAAGGATATTCATGGAAATATCTTTAGTTTGACAAACTAATGTTTTATTAAACTAATCCTTTCATTAAGGATAATTGTTAATTATCATATTTTGGTTTAAGAGACCATTACTTACATTTCAGTCACTTAATGAGTTAGATTTTAATCAGTCAATGAATTGAGTTGGACTTACTCTTTCAATTACGATGGGTATGAATCTATGATTAGAGCCGCAGATTTCGGAACACTGGCCAAATATAAGTCCTGGTCGGTTAAGTGAGAATGTTCCCTGGTTTAGTCGTCCAGGAGTTGCATCAATTTTTACTCCAATTCTTGGAATTGTTCATGAGTGTAGTACATCTGCTGCTGTTACTAGGATACGGGTTTGGGTATTTATTGGTAGAATAATCCGGTTATCTACGTCTAGTAGGCGAAAATCATTGTTTTCTAAATCGTTAAGGGGTTTTATATATGAGTCGAATTCGATATTATTAAAGTCTGAATATTCATATCTTCAATATCATTGATGTCCAATTGATTTAATGGTGATTAAGGGATTATTGATTTCATCTATTAAGTATAGGATTCGTAAAGAGGGGAGTGCAATGAAAATTAGTGTGATTGCAGGTAATACTGTTCATACTAGTTCGATGTTTTGACCTTCGAGTAAGAATCGATTTGTTAATTTATTGAATAAAACTGTTCTTATCATATATCTTACTAGAATAGTAATTATAGTAAGAATTATTAATGTATGGTCATGGAAAAAAATTAATTGTTCTATTAAGGGTGAGTTGGCATCTTGAAGACCTAAGTCGGCTCATATTGCGATTCTTAATAAAAGATTGATCTTTATATATGAAGCTTAAGTTCATTGCACTTTTCTGCCATATTAAGAAGCGCAGAGAATGGGAAGTTCTGCATATGAGTGTTCTGCTGGCGGGTATTTTTGTAGTCATTCAATGTTAGATGATATTCTTTGTGGGAAGATAATTTGACGTTTTGAAATCATTCTTTCTCAGAGAATGAAAATGAATAGTAAAATTCCAATTAATGAGATAGTTCTTCCTAAGGAAGAGATAACGTTTCAGCAAGTAAATCTATCAGGGTAGTCTGAATATCGACGGGGCATTCCTCTTAACCCTAAAAAGTGTTGGGGGAAGAATGTTATGTTAACACCTACGAATATGATTAGGAATTGAATTTTTAGTCATAATGGGTTTATTGTTATTCCTGTAAATAAGGGATATCATTGAATTAAACCTCCTATAATTGCGAATACGGCTCCTATGGATAGGACATAATGGAAGTGAGCTACTACATAGTAAGTGTCATGAAGTGCGATGTCAATTCTGGAGTTAGCTAGAATAACGCCTGTTAATCCTCCTATTGTAAATAGAAATACGAATCCAAGGGCCCAAAGGGTTCTGGGTGTGTATATTAATATGCTTCCATGTAATGTTGCAAGTCATCTGAAGATTTTAATACCAGTGGGTACTGCAATAATTATAGTTGCTGATGTAAAGTAAGCTCGGGTATCTACGTCTATTCCTACTGTGAATATATGGTGGGCTCACACAATAAATCCTAATAATCCGATGGCGAGTATAGCGTAAATTATTCCAAGGGCTCCGAATGCTTCATGTTTTCCTGTTTCTATTGCAATAATGTGGGAAATTAGTCCAAATCCAGGTAAAATTAGAATGTAAACTTCGGGGTGTCCAAAAAACCAGAATAAATGTTGGTATAGAATAGGATCCCCCCCGCCTGAAGGGTCAAAGAAGGAAGTATTAAAATTTCGGTCAGTTAAGAGTATTGTGATTGCTCCTGCTAGAACTGGCAGTCTAAGTAAAAGTAGTAGGGCAGTGATTCCTACTGATCATACAAATAACGGAATTCGTTCTGGAGTTATACCTGCAGGGCGTATATTGATGATTGTAGAGATAAAATTTACTGCTCCAAGAATAGAGGAGACTCCCGCTAAATGTAATGAAAAGATTGCCAGGTCTACTGATGCTCCAGCATGAGCGATGTTGCTTGAAAGGGGCGGGTAAACTGTTCATCCTGTTCCTGCTCCGTTTTCTGTAATTCTTCTTGTTAACAGTAATGTTAAAGAGGGCGGCAGGAGTCAGAATCTTATATTGTTTATTCGTGGGAATGCTATGTCAGGGGCCCCAATCATTAAAGGAACGAGTCAATTACCGAATCCTCCAATTATGATGGGCATAACTATGAAAAAGATTATAATGAAAGCATGGGCGGTTACGACTACATTATAGGTTTGATCGTCCCCGATAAATGCTCCTGGTTGCCCTAATTCAATTCGGATTAGTCAACTTAAAGATGTTCCTACCATACCGGCTCATGCTCCAAATAAAAAATAAAGAGTTCCGATATCTTTGTGGTTAGTGGAAAATAGTCATTTATTCATGGATAAGGTGGCTGAAGATTAGGCGGTAAATTGTAAATTTATTCATGGTTTAAAAGACCCTTTGTCAGGCTTTATAGTCAATAACATGATATTAGACTGCAATTCTAAAGTAGTATTTTTACTAAAGCTTACAAGAATTACCTATAATTTTAACTTTGAAGGTTAATAGTTTTGTTAACTTAAAGCTTTAAAGGCTAAAAGTTGCAATTATAGGGAGTGATAGATTTATTCTAATAAGAGTTAGAGTAACGATTTTATTGGATGGGCTATTATTTGATCATTTTGAAATTGAGTTGTTGATAAGTAAAGATGTTCTAATTATTCGTAGATAGTAAAATAATGTGATTAGGACTGATATAATTATGATTGTTAAGATAAAGTATGAATTTGAGAGAATTATAGATTGAATCACGATTCATTTAGGCAAGAATCCTAGGAATGGGGGAAGTCCTCCTAAACTTATAAATAAAATAGTGATAAGTATTTTGTCTGTGAATTCGGGTGAGTTTATAGTTAATTGATTAATGAAGAATGATGAGTTTATGTGGAATGTGATTACTATTGTAAAAATAATTGCTGAGTAAATTATTAGGTAATTAATTCATATTTCATTGTTGAATTTCATGCAAGCCACTATTCATCCTATGTGATTTATAGATGAGAATGCCATGATTTTTCGGATTGATGTTTGATTTAGTCCGCCTACTGCCCCCGTAATTACTGATATTGTAATGATTATGGGTAGTAGAGTTTGATTTGGAATTGTATGGGTTATAATTGTAAGAGGTGCAACTTTTTGTCATGTTATTAGGATAAATGAGGAGAATCAAGTTATTTTTTCTATAATTTCTGGGAATCAGAAATGGAAAGGGGGCATCCCGAGCTTAATTATCAGTCTTACTATTAGTATGGTTCTTAGTAATTCTCTAGTTATATTAGGGGAGACTATAACTAGAGAATTGCTGAGAATTGATATTAATATTAAAATTGATCCTAAACTCTGGATTAAGAAATAAATTATACATCTTTCAGATGCAGGGTTGTTGTTAGGTTTATGTAAAATAGGGATGAATGCAATTAGGTTTATTTCTAACCCTATTCATATTCCCAATCATGTTTCGGATCTGAATGTTAATCTAGTCCCAAAGACTATAATTAAAATAAATATTATTATTCTAATATTTAAGATTAAAAAGAAGAAGGATTTACTTCTATAATTAGGGTATGAACCTAATAGCTTAAAATTAGCTTATCTTTTTATTATATTTTGGTGTAAATGCACAAAGAATTTTGAATTCTTAGGATTTAGATTGCATCTATGAAATATAATAAGGGTAAATTTATACATTATCTATTCTATCAAAATAGTCCTTTTTATCAGGCACCTTATT